GAGTAAATATTCGCCCGCGAAAGTTTTATTTTATTAAATTGATAAATTTTTGTCGATCCCATATGATAAAAGGCAAAAGAAAATAAAGATTTTTTATAACGAGAACGTTATAAAAAAATGACATTGATATTATCCATAAATAGAATACATGTTTAATTAGATATCTAAACACGATATAAGAATTTCAAATAAATTAATTAGATGAAATTTCAAAGAATCCTACGATTCAGTATATTAGTCATTAACTACATGTATATTTTGATAAAATCTTTTTTAGTCGTTTCATTCGCGAGGAGCTGGATGAGACGAAACTCTCATGTCCAGTTCTGTAGTAGAGATGGAATTGAGAAAGAACCATCAACTATAACCCCAAAAGAACAAGATTCCGTAAACAACATAGAGGAAGAATGAAAGGAATATCTTATCGAGGTAATCATATTTGTTTCGGTAGATATGCTCTTCAAGCACTTGAACCCGCTTGGATTACATCTAGACAAATCGAAGCAGGGCGCCGAGCAATGACACGAAACGTACGCCGTGGCGGAAAATTATGGGTACGTATATTTCCAGACAAACCAGTTACAGTAAGACCCGCGGAAACCCGTATGGGTTCAGGAAAAGGATCCCCGGAATATTGGGTAGCTGTTGTTAAACCGGGTAGAATACTTTATGAAATGGGTGGAGTAGCCGAAAATATAGCTCGAAAGGCTATTTCAATAGCGGCGTCCAAAATGCCTATAAGAACTCAATTCATTATTTCTGGATAGAAATGTAGAACCAAAGGAAAGAAGTCTTGGGTATAAAAAAAACAATTGCAGGGTTTTCTTTCTTTTTTTTTTTTTTTTTACTTCGTCCTTTGCTTTACTTTATATTAAAAAACAGATTAAAAAATGATATGATTCAACCCCAAACCCATTTGAATGTAGCAGACAATAGCGGGGCCCGCGAATTGATGTGTATTCGAATCATAGGAGCTAGTAATCGCCGATATGCTCATATTGGTGACGTTATTGTTGCTGTGATCAAGGAAGCAGTACCAAATACATCTCTAGAAAGATCAGAAGTGATCAGAGCTGTAATTGTACGTACTTGTAAAGAACTCAAACGCGATAACGGTATGATAATACGATATGATGACAATGCTGCAGTTGTCATTGATCAAGAAGGAAATCCAAAAGGAACTCGAATTTTTGGCGCGATTGCCCGGGAGTTGAGGCAGTTAAATTTTACAAAAATAGTTTCATTAGCACCTGAGGTATTATAATATGAGACCACAATATAGTGATAGTATTTAAATAAAATAGTAGATTATGTCTCATGCATATACTTTTAATAATTTTCTTTAATAATTTTTATAAAAAAAAAGAGCATGTTAATTATATCAAAATTCGGAAACAACAATAATTTTAGTTTATCATGAGTAAAGACACTCTTGCTAACATAATAACTTCTATACGAAATGCTGACATGGATAGAAAAGGAACGGTTCGAATAGCATCTACTAACATGACCGAACACATTGTTAAAATACTTTTACGAGAGGGTTTTCTCGAAAACGTAAGGAAACTTGTAGAAAATAACAAATCTTTTTTGGTTTTAACCCTACGACATAGAAGGAATAGGAAAGGGCCATATAGAACTCTTTTAAATTTAAAACGAATCAGTCGACCTGGTCTACGAATCTATTCTAACTATCAACGAATTCCTAGAATTTTAGATGGGATGGGGATTGTAATTCTATCGACTTCTCGGGGTATAATGACAGACCGAGCAGCTCGACTAGAAGGAATCGGCGGAGAAATTTTGTGCTATATATGGTAATTTTTCTGCTATCTGCTATCCGAATTATATCCTTAACTTTCTATTTGTGAAAAAAAAAACAAAAAAAAGCCAGGTTGTCTAATATCACTCCTTCCTACATTAGTTGATACTTCAAGGGGGGTTTACCTGGAATAAAAGAAAAGAAAAAGAAGAAAAATAGATTCATGACGGTTTAATTACTGAATCACTTCACAATGATACGTTCCGGGTTCATTTAGACAATGAAGCCAGATTCTAAGTTATGTTTCAGGAAGGACCCGACACTGGTTTATACATATACTACCAGGAGATAGAATCAAAATTGAAGTAAGTCGTTATGATTCAAACGGGAGGCGCATAATTTCTAGACTCCACAACAAAGATTCGACTGATGAGGCGGTTTTTCAACATTCCTTTCATGAGGATCCAATTCACGGTTCAAAAATTTCAAGAAACTTATTTTCTTCCAATAAGGAAAGTAGATTCGAAATTCAGTTAAGGAATAACAATTATGAAAATAAGAGCCTCCGTTCGTAAAATTTGTGAAAAATGCCGACTGATCCGTAGAAGGGGACGCATTATAGTAATTTGTCCCAACCCGCGACATAAACAAAGACAAGGATAATCTTTTGAAAAGGGACTCCCTAAAGGAACCTATGAACAAATCCAAAAAAGGATCCGTTTTGACATGAAATGGATATATCCATATATCTCTGACTTAGATTTCTGAAATGGTAAAATATGGCAAAATCTATACTAAGAAGCGGTTTACGCAGGACTGGACGTATGGGTTCGCGTAAAAGTGCACGTCGAATATCAAAGGGCGTTATCCATGTTCAAGCAAGTTTCAACAACACCATTGTGACAGTTACAGATGTACGGGGTCGGGTTATTTCTTGGTCCTCCGCCGGTACTTGTGGATTCAGGGGTACAAGAAGAGGGACGCCTTTTGCTGCTCAAACCGCAGCAGGAAATGCTATTCGAGCAGTAGCGGATCAAGGTATGCAACGAGCAGAAGTCATGATAAAAGGTCCTGGTCTCGGGAGAGATGCAGCATTACGAGCTATTCGTCGAAGCGGTATACTTTTAAGTTTCGTAAGGGATGTAACCCCTATGCCACATAATGGCTGCAGACCCCCCAAAAAAAGGCGGGTGTAGAAATAAACATTGAAGAGATTTCAAGAGAAATAAATGACTCAAAAAATCTGACAAATCATATTACTATGGTTCGAGAGAAAGTAAAAGTATTTACTCGGACACTACAGTGGAAATGTGTTGAATCAAGAACCGAAAGTAAGCGTCTTTATTATGGACGCTTTATTCTGTCTCCACTTATGAAAGGTCAAGCCGACACAATAGGCATTGCGATGCGAAGAGCTTTGCTTGGGGAAATCGAAGGAACATGTATTACACGCGCAAAATTTGAGAAAATCCCGCATGAATGTTCTACCATACTAGGTATTCAAGAATCAGTACATGAAATTTTAATGAATTTGAAAGAAATTGTATTGAGAAGTAATCTGTATGGAACCCGTGACGCGCTTCTTTGTGTCAAAGGTCCTGGATATGTAACTGCGCAAGACATTCTCTTACCACCTTCTGTGGAAATCATTGATAATACGCAGCATATAGCTAGCCTAGCGGAACCAATTGATTTTTGTATTGGATTACAAATCGAGAGGAATCGCGGATATAATATAAAAGCACCTAATAACTTTCAAGACAGAAGTTATTCTATAGATGCTGTATTCATGCCTGTTCGCAATGCGAATTATAGTATTCATTCTTATGGAAGCGGAAATGAAAAACAAGAGATCCTTTTCCTAGAAATATGGACAAATGGAGGTTTAACTCCTAAAGAAGCACTTCATGAAGCCTCCCGAAATTTGATTGATTTATTTATTCCCTTTCTACAGGCGGCAGAAGAAAACTTACATTTAGAGAACAATCAATACAAGGTTTCTTTACCCTATTTGACTTTTCGTGATAGGGTGGCTAAACTAAAGAAAAAGAAAAAAGAAATAGCAGGGAAATCGATTTTTATTGACCAACCAGAATTGTCTCCCAGGATCTATAATTGTCTCAAAAAGTCCAATATACATACATTATTCGACCTTTTGAATAAGAGCCAAGACGACCTTATGAAAATTGAACATTTTCGCATAGAAGATGTAAAACAGATATTGGGCATTCTAGAAAAGAAATAGAAAAGCATTTAACAATTGATTTACCTAAAAGAAAAATCAAATAAGTTTTAAATTTAATTTAGTTCGTTTTTTTTTTCTTAAAAATCGAAAAAAAAAAAAAGGTTTGCACCTTTAGCACAATCTATATATTCGGACCAGAATTTAATTGAATAGAAGTATCTAGGGAGAATTCACTTTGACTTTGAAGCGACTACTCCCTAGATACACACGTTATGATCTTTTACTTTTCTATTTTACAATTGAATCAATTTAAAAAAGACCTAAAGTTAGGGATTTTTCAATGGGTAATGTTGCTCCAATACCCAAGAACAAGGCCATTGCAGTACCAATCAAAAAGACGGTTGTCGCTACTGGACGGCGAAATGGATTTTGGAATTTATTAACATTTTCTAAAAAGGGTACTGTTAATAATCCCGCGGGTACCGAAACCATTAAAAGAACACCCAAAAGTTTGTTGGGTACTGTACGAAGTATTTGAAATACGGGAAAGAAATACCATTCGGGTAATATTTCCAAAGGAGTTGCAAATGGATCCGCGGGTTCACCAATCATGGATGGCTCTAAAACCGCTAAGCCTACGTTACATGCAATAGTACCCAGAATTACTACTGGAAAAATATATAAAAGATCATTGGGCCATGCGGGTTCTCCATAATAATTATGACCCATACCTTTAGCCAACTTAGCTCTTAATACAGGATCATTCAAGTCAGGTTTTTTTGTTATTGGGATAGGCGAATTCTTATAGATCCATCCCCCCCAAGAACCGGACATGATAATTTTTCATCATCCGGCTCAAGCAAGAATCAACCGAACTAAACGGATCCATATTAAAAAAAATATATAGATTTTAGAAAATCTATATTTAGCCATATCCACGCATATATGAATAATTCTATATGTAGTCCACACATATATGAATAATTCTATATGTAGCATTGCCATTGTCGGATTCCATTTTACGAAATTGCAACTATCCATTGCAAGGAATTCAGTTCTTACAGATAAATGCTCAATACCCAAGTAGGCTTCAATATTGATCATGATCAAGAGCTTTCTGGGTTGTCTCAGCCTTTGCGATTCACCCTTATCCCCACAAAAAAATAGATCGAGTGATATTTTTCTTTTTCGCGTACAAACGATTTACTTGTTACTAATATAGTCTAGCCGCTGCTCTTCTTTAGATCCCTTGTTTCACTCCGATAGTATCATAAACGGAATCGATGCAGCAGAAATGAATGCATTTCCATACTATTAAGTAAGTAAAATAGCTAAGTAAGTAAAATAGCTAAGTAAGTAAAATAGCTAAAAAACTCGGGATTATGCCACATCACTTATTCGACTGGATTTTACGGAGCCTGTTCATGTACGGCATGCTTCGCTTCGGTCTGATCATAGAAAAGATTCTCTTCAAACGAACCCAGCCTATCCTCTCTATGGGGCGGCGGTTGGAACAAAGATACATTTTGTTGTGAATTTAAATGTAGCAGATAACGGCATATTTCTGCACGGCCCAATCAATAGTTCAAGTCACACACTCCCATAATCCATTTTCTCTTCGGAGAATTCCCTTCAACTATTCATTCATGTCAAATAAATAATACAATATTGTGGAGTTGAGGGGAAATTTCCAAATACATGTCTTATTCTTTGTCAATAATCCATATTTGTAGCAATGAAATATTATTGTTCCTCCCCCATGTAATAAAATAAATGATTTGGTTGATTACAAATCTCTATTATCTATATTCTTTCTATTCTATTATCTATATTCTTTATAAGGGGCCAGAAATCCCTTGTTTACGTATCATTAGGAAATGCATTAACATAAATACGGCAGTAAGAAGAGGTAATACAAAAGTGTGTAAACTATAAAAACGCGTTAAAGTGGACTGTCCCACACTAGCACTTCCGCGTAATAATTCTACCAAAGGCGATCCTATTACCGGAATCGCTTCCGGTACGCCTGTTACAATTTTTACTGCCCAATATCCTATTTGGTCCCAGGGTAAAGAATAGCCTGTTACACCAAAAGATGCGGTCAATACAGCTAGAACCACACCTGTAACCCAAGTCAATTCGCGAGGTTTTTTAAAACCACCCGTGAGATATACACGAAATACGTGCAGGATTGTCATTAGGACCATCATACTTGCTGACCATCGATGAACTGATCGGATTAACCAACCAAAGTTAGCTTCCGTCATTATGTATTGAACAGAAGCAAAAGCTTCAGTAACGGTCGGACGGTAGTAAAAAGTCATAGCAAACCCTGTAGCGACTTGTACTAAAAAACAAGTAAGCGTAATTCCTCCTAGACAATAAAATATGTTGACATGAGGAGGAACGTATTTACTAGTTATATCATCTGCAATCGCCTGAATCTCGAGACGTTCTTCGAACCAATCATAGACTTTATTGAGATAGGTAAACCAAGGGGACTCCCCCTCTGAGAACTGTATATGAGAATTTCATCTCATACAGCTCAAACAAAAATACCCCAAAACTGGTTAAAAGAGATATGGAATAAAAAAATGGAATCAGAAGATTCCATCCTCGCTAAAGATACGAAAGGGTAAAAGTAAGAAAGCTCTTTTTTTTGTTATAATTATAATTAGAACGCCAAAAAATCAAGTAGGCGCACTTGTCTTTATGTTGATCGTTACAGGCCTCTTGAATCTTCTATTTACCTATTTCTTTTTCTTTCATTTGTTATTTTTATTTGTATGTAATGTAGCTTTACTTTTGTTTTCTTTATTATTGATAGGAATTTTCTTGTTAAGACCCTATGAATCAATTGAAACCTCAGATTCATACTAGAACCACGATGATTCAATAAAACCTTCAAGCAAAGTCCAAAGATTCCCTGAGTAAGAACTATTGGATCATCATTTATTCAACGAGTAGAATCGATATAATGACTAAAACTAGAAAGAAAAGAAAAGGTTGTTCTTTGAGCAAAATCAAAGCAGAAATGGGAATTTGAAAGAAGAAAAATCTTTCAATTTAAAACTTTTTCTTTGGAAAATTTTTAAGAATCCGGTCACGAGGTCTGAATATTAAGTATGAATCATAGTTCAAGTACTTCGTGATCTATTTCATATATTCCATGCTCCAGATACTAGAATGAATATCCGACGGGGTGAAACCATCTTTATCAAAACGACAGACCCATTCTCTGTACTCTCAATAGGATCAATTATAACAAGTCACACACTCATATTCCGGAAATACAGAAACACAACAATTTCGCGGTCGAACTACCAAAAAAAAATGAGCTAAAATAGAAATAAAAAGCCGAGACCCAAATGCATCATTTTTTGTATTTGTATTTAAAAGCTAGTATTTTGTGGTTCTTATGAATCTAATTCAGTGAAATTCCATCCAATAAAACGGAAGAATTATAAATCTCCAAAATAATAGATAGGAATACCGCAAACAGGGCCATTGCGACACCCATCAAAGGAGTAGTTCCCCATCCAGGAGCTACTTT